GGGGTAATGCGCCAGGTGCCGTAGCGAATCGAGTAGCTCTAGAAGCATGTGTAAAAGCTCGTAATGAGGGGCGCGATCTTGCTGCTGAGGGTAATGAAATTATCCGTGAGGCTAGTAAATGGAGTCCTGAATTAGCTGCTGCTTGTGAGGTATGGAAGGAGATCAGGTTTAATTTTAAAGCAGTGGATACTTTGGATCCGTCGTAATTACCTTTTGTTCTCTTAGTTAAATTGCAATTAAACTCGGCCCAATCTTTTACTAAAAGGATTGAGCCGAATACAAAGATTCTATTGCATGTATCTTAGATAAATACATACTTATCTAGATAGAGAAGATTTGAAATACAAAATCTAAGAATCAAATCTTTTTATTACTGTCTTGGATCCACAATTAATCCTATGGATCCTTAGGATTGGTATATTCTTTTATATTCTGCGGTTTCCCTGAAGCAAGCCTCTTTCTACCCATCCTGTATATTGTCCTTTTCGTTTCGTATTTTCGTCTTGTCCTTAAATTATTACTTAATTCTATTATTATTAGTTCGTTCTTAGACGAGATTTTACGAAAAAATGATTTCTATTTATAGAAGAAAACTAATATTTCTTTTTTTCGATGCGAATTTGACACGACATAGGAGAAAGTGCTCTTTATCATTATATTTATAATGAAAAGGGGTTCCATCCTATTCATATATAGTGAAGTATTACCCCCGATTTCGATTTCCACAAAACAAAAAAGCATTTTTTTTTTTTCAATATTCAAACTCCTTACCTTATTAGTTACTAAATAACTCTAGTGATTGGATTTCTATGTTTATTCTGATAGGAAATAAGATATTCAAATAAAGAATTTGAGATCGAATGACTATTCATCTATTGTATTTTCATGCAAATAGGAGGCAAGAAAAGTCTATGAAAAGATGGTGGTTTAATTCGATGTTGTTTAAGAAGGAGTTCGAATGCCGGTGTGGGCTAAATAAATCAATGAACGACAGTCTTGGTCCTATTGAAAATGTCAGTGAAAGTGACGATCCAAATATAAAAGATACGACTGAAAACATTCAGAGTTGGGGGGATCGTGACGATTCTAGTTACAGTAAGGTTGATCATTTATTCGTCGTCAAAGACATTCGGAATTTCATCCCCGATGACACCTTTTTAGTTAAGGATAGTAATGGAGACAGTTATTCCATATATTTTGATATTGAAAATCAAAATTTTGAGATTGATAACAATCATTCTTTTCTGAGTGAGCTAGAAAGTTCTTTTTATAGTTATCGGAATTCTAGTTATCTCAATAATGGATCTACGGGTGAAGATACCTACTATAATCGTTACATGTATGATACTCAATATAGTTGGAATGATCATATTAATAGTTGCATTGACAGTTATCTTCAGTCTCAAATCTGGATTGATACTTCCATTGTAAGTGGTAGTGATAATTACAGCGATAGTTACATTTATAGTTACATTTGTGGTGAAAGTAGAGATAATAGTGAAGGGGAGGATTCGAGTATACGAATCCTCGAGAAGGGTAACGTTTTAACTATAACCGAAAGTTCTAATGAAAGCGAAAGTTCTAATGAAAGTGAAAGTTCTAATGAAAGCGAAAGTTCTAATGAAAGCGATGTAACTCAAAAGTATAGGGATTTGTGGGTTCAATGCGAAGATTGTTATGGATTAAATTATAAGAAATTTTTGAAATCAAAAATGAATATTTGTGAACAGTGTGGATATCATTTGAAAATGAGTAGTTCAGATAGAATCGAACTTTCGATTGATCCCGGTACTTGGGATCCTATGGATGAAGACATGGTCTCTCTGGATCCCATTGAATTTCATTCGGAAGAGGAACCTTATAAAGATCGTATTGATTCTTATCAAAATAAGACAGGATTAACTGAGGCTGTTCAAACAGGCATAGGTCAACTAAACGGCATTCCCGTAGCAGTTGGGGTTATGGATTTTCAGTTTATGGGGGGTAGTATGGGATCTGTAGTCGGGGAAAAAATTACCCGTTTGATTGAGTACGCTACCAATAAGTTTCTACCTCTTATTATAGTATGTGCTTCCGGGGGGGCACGCATGCAAGAAGGGAGTTTGAGCTTGATGCAAATGGCTAAAATTTCGTCTGCTTTATATGATTTTCAATCAAATAAAAAGTTATTTTATGTATCAATCCTTACATCTCCTACTACTGGCGGAGTGACAGCTAGTTTTGGTATGTTGGGTGATATCATTATTGCCGAACCTAATGCCTACATTGCATTTGCGGGTAAAAGAGTAATTGAACAAACATTGAATACAACAGTACCTGAAGGTTCGCAAGTGGCTGAATATTTATTCCAGAAAGGTTTATTCGACCTAATGGTACCACGTAATCTTTTAAAAAGTGTTCTAAGTGAGTTATTTAAGTTCCACGCTTTCTTTCCTTTGAATCAAAATGAAATAGAGCAGTAAGTTCAATTATTTGTTATTTGTAGCAAATGAGTAGTTAGTTTATCGGAATCAAAGGAAATAAGAATGGAATTTTCTTTGGTGACATAAGATCGAATTGTAGAAAGAATCAAAAGTTGCGGATAATTCTTTTTTTACCTATATTTCTGATTACTAATTAAGAAGTCTCTATCAAAAAAAAAGAGTGAATTCGTCAAATTAGGCAAACAAAACGAATTTCTTCTTATCTTACGTATATAATTCAAATATAAAAAATGGAGAGTTTTTTATTTTTCTCTATTTTATTTCCATTTTCCGAAAATCCCGTTTTAGCTACAAATCCCTATTGGTTCGGATTCTAATGAATCTTTCGATAATCTCTAAGATTCTAAAATTAGAAGACAAGAATAAAAGACAAAGAAATCAAGAAAAAGAAAAAGTGGATTATTATATATATCTTTCGTGTAGAAAGATTCAAAAGATGAATAAGTTCATTTGGTTAGTTCTACACTTTTTGCGTTTATTCTATATATTAACTTTCTATATATTCACTTAGATATTTAAATATAGATATATAGATACTTAGATCTATACTAATAATTTCAAATTGAATTAAATTAATAATAAAATTCAAAAGAATTCAAATTCTTAATTATAATTATTATAAGATATCTTTATTTATAAATAATAATAACAGGTACAAATAATAAATCGAGGCACCTATTCTATGACAACTTTTAGCTTTCCCTCTATTTTTGTGCCTTTAGTAGGCCTAGTATTTCCGGCAATTGCAATGGCTTCTTTATCTCTTCATGTTCAAAAAAATAAGATTATTTAGATCCGATGGGACCCAATCTCTTCCATTTTTTTTTTCAAAACTTAGATTTGTATCATAACACAGATAAGATATCTATGTAGTAGAATATGGTATAACATGTGATTTTTGACGAACATAAAGGAAAGAACTCTTACGCCTGCAGAAACATGATATATAGGTAAATGAATTCTAGCTGTTTTCAAATCGATCAGGATCACTGGATAACTGAAAGAGAAAGTCGGTGGATCTATATGTATAGTGGGATCATATGAAGGGTATGTTATTATTTTAGATTTAGTAGATTTAACTAATTTGATGAATTACTCCTAAAGGTTTACATCAAACTAGTGCTAGTTGATGAGAGTTACTTCGGAAACAAAAAAAGTAAAGTCAAATTAATTTGAGGTATTCTCTCAATTCTAATAAAATGTAATCGTATCAAGTATGAGTTGGCGATCAGAACATATATGGATAGAACTTATAAAGGGGTCTCGAAAAATAAGTAATTTCTGCTGGGCTTTTATCCTTTTTTTAGGTTCATTAGGATTCTTATTGGTTGGAACTTCCAGTTATCTTGGTAGAAATTTGATATCTTTTTTTCCGTCTCAGCAAATCGTTTTTTTTCCACAAGGAATCGTGATGTCTTTCTACGGAATTGCGGGTCTCTTTATTAGCTCCTATTTGTGGTGCACAATTTCCTGGAATGTAGGCAGTGGTTATGATCGATTCGATAGAAAGGAAGACATAGTGTGTATTTTTCGTTGGGGATTTCCTGGAAAAAATCGTCGCATATTCCTCCGATTCCTTATAAAGGATATTCAGTCCATTCGAATAGAAGTTAAAGAGGGTATTTATGCGCGTCGTGTCCTTTATATGGACATCCGGGGCCAGGGGACCATTCCCTTAACTCGTACTGATGAGAATTTGACTCCACGAGAAATTGAACAAAAAGCTGCCGAATTGGCCTATTTTTTGCGCGTACCAATTGAAGTTTTTTGAGAAATGCGCGAAAAATAGACGCTTTCTCAGTAGGAGGGAAAAATGCAAGAATCCTCTTTTTTCTATAACATAACTTAAGTCTGAAGTTTCATCAGAAGGTTCATTCGAGCCAAAGCAGGCGGAACAACCATAAAACGAAACTCTTTTGGGGGTTTTTATACGTATGCAAATCCACGCAACTCAATTCAAACAAGTAACAAATCGAAATAATAGATTCATCTCATATATCAAACCAAACCATTTCGGTATAAAGAAATTGATCTTCTTTTTAAGTTCAATAGTTGTTGGAATTGATACAAATAAATTCTATCTTGTAAATTATTTTTTTTGTCAATCGACCCTTCTTTTTCTCCTTTCTTTTGTGTTCCTTAATGACCAATACAAAAATAACAATTAGATTTCTTAATAATGATAACTAGCCAATTTCTGTCTTGTTTTGCCGCTTTGATTATCACAATCTCTTTCCCCCAATTATTCTATTCCTGACTGTGGGTAATCAGTGAATTTGTTTTGAAATATTGGATAGTTTTGATATTTGATAGATAAAGGAGTTCTTTCGTCTCAAAATTTAACTAATATTCATGGTTCTTTCGATCATTTATCGAAAGGAAACAATTGTTGACCGATTGAGATATCGGGAAACTCTATTTTTTAGTATTTCTTCATTCGCAGTGGATTCTTAGTTGATTTCTCTAGTCTTTCTAGATTCAATAACCACAAAGAAAATAGATTTATAGGTTTCATAC